GATCCCATTGAATTTCATTCGGAGGAGGAGCCTTATAAAAATCGTATCGATTCTTATCAAAGAAAGACAGGATTAACCGAGGCTGTTCAAACAGGCATAGGGCAACTAGACGGTATTAACGTAGCAATTGCGGTTATGGATTTTCAGTTTATGGGGGGTAGTATGGGATCCGTCGTCGGGGAGAAAATTACCCGTTTGATTGAATACGCTACTAAAGAATTTCTACCTCTTATTATAGTGTGTGCTTCCGGAGGGGCACGCATGCAAGAAGGAAGTTTGAGCTTGATGCAAATGGCTAAAATATCTTCTGCTTTATATGATTATCAATCAAATAAAAAGTTATTCTATGTACCAATCCTTACATCTCCTACTACCGGTGGGGTGACAGCTAGTTTTGGTATGTTGGGGGATATCATTATTGCTGAACCCAATGCCTACATTGCCTTTGCGGGTAAAAGAGTAATTGAACAAACACTGAATAAAACAGTACCCGACGGTTCACAAGCGGCTGAGTATTTATTCCAGAAGGGCTTATTCGATCTAATCGTACCACGTAATCCTTTAAAAAGCGTTCTGAGCGAGTTATTTCAACTCCACACTTTCTTTCCTTTGAATCAAAATTAAAACATTAAGTTCAATTTTTTTGAGCAAACAAGTAATTAGTTTATCGGAATCCAAGTCAAAATTAGACGAATGGGGTTTTCTTTGTTGACATAAGATCTAATTGTATAAAGAATCAAAAGTCACAGAAAATCGAAAATCCGCCCCCTTTTCTATATTCCTTTTTCTATATTCCTTATTATTGATTTGATCAAGAAGCCTCTATTAACAAGATAAAAGATGAAATTCTTATAATTAGGCAAAAAAAAATATCTTCTTCTCGTCATATATAATTAAACTCTAGAAAATATAGAATTTTTTATCTTTCTATATCTTACGATAATCCTATTTTGACTAAGAATCCCTACTGGATGGGATTCTAACAAACCCCTCAATTCAATATAAATAGAATCTAAATAAGTAGAATCTAATTCATTTTTATTCATTTTTAAGAAACTTTTTGCTTAATAAATGAAATTCGAAGACAAGAGCAAAAAATGAATAAAATAAGATATCATCCATATCCTTTCAAATCCTTCATGTAGAAAGTACATTATATACTCACTTAGATAGATACTTATATCTATAGATATTAAGTAATAATAATTTCAATTTAGAATTATCAAATTATAATAAGTAAGATATCCTTATACTTATATATAATAAGATATATATTATATTATAAATTCTAAATAATAATAACAGGTACAAATAGTAAATCGAGGTACCCATTCTATGACAACTCTTAACTTTCCCTCTGTTTTGGTCCCTTTAGTAGGCCTAGTATTTCCGGCAATCGCAATGGCTTCTTTATTTCTTCATGTTCAAAAAAACAAGATTGTTTAGAGCCGATGGCACAAAATCTCATCTCTTTTTTTTTTTCAATTGACGTTTGTATCATAACACAGATATCCATTTAGCAAAATATGGTATAAATATGGTATAAGCGGCTTCCGCCGAAAAATTCTTATGTCTCCAGAAAATGCTATGTTCTAGCTATTTTCAAATAGACCCGAATCGGCGGATGGCTGAACTGTAACGTTGGTCTATCTATATGTATGTGGCTATCTTTAGTGAGATAATACGAAGGGTATGTTATTAGTTTAGATCTAACCAATTTAATGAATTACTCCTAAAGGTTCACATCAAACTAGTGCTAGTTGATGCGAGTTACTTCGGAAACAAACGGACTAAAGTCAAATTCATTTGGGGTATTCTCTCAATTCCAAAAAAGCAACGGGATCAAGTATGAGTTGTCGATCAGAACATATATGGATAGAACCTATAAAGGGGGCTCGAAAAACAAGTAATTTCTGCTGGGCTATTATCCTTTTTTTAGGTTCATTAGGATTCTTGTTGGTTGGAACCTCGAGTTATCTTGGTAGAAATTTGATATCTTTATTTCCGTCTCAGGAAATCGTTTTTTTTCCACAAGGAATTGTGATGTCTTTCTATGGGATCGCGGGTCTTTTTATTAGCTCCTATTTGTGGTGCACAATTTCGTGGAATGTAGGTAGTGGTTATGATCGATTTGATATAAAAGACGGAATAGTGTGTATCTTTCGTTGGGGATTTCCTGGAAAAAATCGTCGGGTCTTTCTCCGATTTCTTATAAAAGATATTCAATCCGTCAGAATAGAAGTTAAAGAGGGTATTTATGCTCGGCGTGTCCTTTATATGGATATCAGAGGCCAGGGAGCCATTCCATTGACTCGTACTGATGAGAATTTTACTCCGCGGGAAATGGAACAAAAAGCTGCTGAATTGGCCTATTTCTTGCGTGTACCAATTGAAGTATTTTAAGAAATGAGCCGATAAATGAATGCTTTCAGCAGGAGGGCAAAAACGCAAGAATCCTCTTTTTCTAGAACATAACTTAATTGAGGTTTCTTCAGAACATTCATTCGAGTCAAAGCAGACATATATGGAACAAGTATAAAAAAACTCTTTTGGGGATCTTTTATATGTATCGAAATATCCACAACTCAATAAAAAAATAATAATAAACAAATCGAAATATCTCATAATCAACCATTTCGAAATAAGGAATCCCCCCTTTTTCATTGTTGGAATTGAGACTTTAGATTCAGATAGAGCATATCTTGTCATTTTTTCGACGCTTCTTTTTGTGCTCCTTAATGACCAAAAAATTGGATCTCTTATAATGATAACTAGCCAATTTCTGTCGTTTTTTGCCACTCATTTTTCACAATATTTTTCAGAAAATTCCCTCAATTATTCTATCCCTGACTATTCATAGTAAGTTAAAATTTTTCGAAATATTAGAGATTTTTATATAATGATAGAAAAGGAGTTCTTTCGTATCAAAATCTGAATAATATTCATATTCATTATTTAAAGTGGTTTTCGGGGCATTCATCGAAAGGAGATATGTGCTTCAAATTTGACATAGGGAAACAATATTTTTTGATTATTTATTCATTCGAATTTTTCGTCTATTTTTGTATTTTTTTCTAGATTCAAGGCCTAATTCAAGGCCTAACTACGAAATCACAAATAAAAAATAGTGAATAGATTCATAGGTTCGATAACTTGTAATAGAATTGATGCGTGAGAGAAATAAGAAATATTAGATTACATAGAGTTGACGAATGAGATGGGTTCATTAACAATTCACAGATGAAAAAATGGCAAAAAAGAAAGCATTCACTCCTCTTTTATATCTTGTATCTATCGTATTTTTGCCCTGGTGGATTTCTCTCTTATTTCAAAAAAGTCTGGAATCGTGGGTTACTAATTGGTGGAATACTAGGCAATCCGAAACTTTTTTGAATGATATTGAAGAAAAGAGTATTCTAGAAAAATTCATAGAATTAGAGGAACTCCTCTTCTTAGAGGAAATGATCAAGGAATACTCGGAGACACATCTACAAAACCTTCGTATAGGAATTCACAAAGAAACAATCCAATTAATCAAGATACAAAACGAGGGTCGTATTCATACGATTTTGCACTTCTCGACAAATATAATCTGTTTCATTATTCTAAGTGGTTATTCTATTTTGGGTAATAAAGAACTTGTTATTCTTAACTCTTGGGCCCAGGAATTCCTATATAACTTAAGTGACACAATAAAAGCTTTTTCTCTTCTTTTATTAACTGATTTATGTATCGGATTTCATTCGCCCCATGGTTGGGAATTGATGATTGGCTTTGTCTACAAGGATTTTGGATTTGTTCATAATGATCAAATTATATCTGGCCTTGTTTCCACTTTTCCAGTCATTCTAGATACAATTTTAAAATATTGGATTTTCCGTTATTTAAATCGTGTATCTCCGTCACTTGTAGTGATTTATCATTCAATGAATGACTGAAAAATGATCTACCTAATCCAATTATAATGTTTCTTACTTTGCAGTTGTACCATTGAAAATCCCTTTCTATTTCTACCCATCCCGGAGATTCATCCTATATTCCTATAGATTAATCGAGTCAAATTATTCCAGTAAATAACAGAATCGTGGATCCAGTAAATAACAGAATCGTGGATAGGAAACTCCATTAGTGACCTACCCCAATTTATTGTAGAAATTTTCGGGATCAATGATTGGACCATGCAAACTAGAAATACTTTTTCTTGGATAAAGGAACAGATTACTCGATCTATTTCCGCATCGCTCATGATATATATAATAACTCGTACATCCATTTCAAATGCATATCCCATTTTTGCACAGCAGGGTTATGAAAATCCACGAGAAGCGACTGGGCGTATTGTATGCGCCAATTGCCATTTAGCTAATAAACCAGTGGATATTGAGGTTCCGCAAGCGGTACTTCCCGATACTGTATTTGAAGCAGTTGTTCGAATTCCTTATGATACGCAACTGAAACAAGTTCTTGCTAATGGTAAAAAGGGAGGTTTGAATGTGGGGGCTGTTCTTATTTTACCAGAGGGTTTTGAATTAGCCCCTCCCGATCGTATTTCCCCCGAGATAAAAGAAAAGATGGGTAATTTGTCTTTTCAGAGCTATCGCCCCAATCAAAAAAATATTCTTGTCATAGGCCCTGTTCCTGGTCAGAAATATAGTGAAATCACCTTTCCTATTCTTTCCCCGGACCCCGCTACTAAGAAAGACATTCACTTCTTAAAATATCCTATATACGTAGGTGGAAACAGGGGAAGGGGCCAGATTTATCCTGACGGGAGCAAAAGTAACAATACAGTTTATAATGCTACAGCATCAGGTATAGTAAGCAAAATCCTACGAAAAGAAAAGGGGGGATACGAAATAACCATAGCGGATGCGTCGGATGGACGTCAAGTGGTTGATATTATCCCTCCGGGGCCAGAACTTCTTGTTTCAGAAGGCGAATCTATCAAATTGGATCAACCGTTGACAAGTAATCCTAATGTAGGCGGATTTGGTCAGGGA